TGTTCGTTAGGTTCAAGTCTGACGAGAATAATATTCTACGACTAACAACTCATTTATTTTTAAACCGATCCATTTACTATCTATTATTTGATTTACTAAGCCTTTATATTGGAATGAGTCAATAGTCAAATGGTTTGGCACTCCTTCCTGAGGGGATAAAGCAATATAATTTTGAATCAGAGCTTTTGATCTTTGTTTATCCTTCGTAGTAATAATATCTCGGGGTTTGCAACGATAACTTGGTATATCCACTATATGACCATTAACTAAAATATGTCTATGGTTAACTAATTGCCTGGCTCCGGGAATGGTCGAAGCCATACCCAATCGAAAAAGGATATTATCCAACCGCATCTCAAGTAGTTGTAGTAAAACCTGGCCTGTTGAACCTTTGGCTTTTCCAGCGATATGCACATATCTAAGTAATTGTCGCTCTGTCAGACCATAATGAAAACGCAATTTCTGTTTTTCTTCTAAACGAATACGATATTGCGATCTTTTCCCGGAACGCAATGGGTTTTTAAGATCACTTCCGGATCTAGGTCTTTTACTAGTTAATCCCGGTAAAGCCCCCAGACGGCGTATTTTTTTGAAACGAGGTCCTCGGTAACGAGACATAAAGTAAAGACTCCTTTTTATTTTATTTAAATTTCATTCATTTTACATAAGAAATCCAAATTAAGACTGAACTAAAGGATAAACAAAGCAAAGCGAAATCTATTGAAATATTACAAAATAGAATGAAATGTATTGTGTTAATATCCAGATTTTTTGTTGTATATATAAAAAGAAGATTAAGGCTCTGTTTTATGATTTATTATATATATATAAAATAGAAATCTAATTGGATCTAATCAACTTTTTTTTATAATTACCACGACATAATAGATTAGTGACTCAACGTTTGGAGAAATGGAGAGGAGAGATTCTCAATTATGGAAAAATCGATAGAGAAAAAAGCCGGCTATCGGAATCGAACCGATGACCATCGCATTACAAATGCGATGCTCTAACCTCTGAGCTAAGCGGGCTCACATAACAGAAATAATGCATAGGAATTCAAGAGACTACCAGATCCACGCTATTAGCTGTAAAGTTCATATGAACTATATATATTTTTAATATTAACTATTTAATATAAACTATATATTATATATTCTAGTTCATAATTCTATCCATAACATAATATAACTAATAAAAAAATAGAAAATGAATATTAATAATATAGTTAATAAATAAATATATCTAATAATATGACTAAATAGAATTCTATTCTAATAATGTAACAGAAATCAAATATCTGACTAATTTGAATTTTATTATTATACATAATAATTATTGATGATATACATTTACATTGCTGTTATTTTTCTATTTTTTCTATTTCGAATTTACATTGTTTATCTTAATTTAATATATATATTTAATATATATTTTTTACATTACATTATATAATAAATATTTATAAATATAATAAATTCGAAATAGAAAAAAATAATTTTTTGATAATAATTTATAATAATAGGATATTGAAAATATCAAAAAATTTGAATTCTTTTTTAGATTTGAGAATAGTTATAACAAATAAGGTTAATTATATTCATATTATAGCGGATCAGTCCTAAGAAAAGTATAAAATAAGGATAAAGATACAACAATAAAAATTCTAATGAGACATTCCTCTGATTTCGTTCGAAAAAGGATGAAGATAGGACAAAAAAAACAAATAAGGTTAATTATCGACCATTCATATTATAGCGGATCAGTATTCCTAAGAAAAGTATAAAATAAGGATAAAAGGAGAGGGGGACGTATATATATGTGGTATATACCTCTCTATATTGAATTGTGGATACAACAATAAAAATTCTAATGAGACATTCCTCTGATTTCGTTCGAAACAAGGATGATTCATACAATAGATGTGGAACGAGATAGGATAGCCAAAAAAAAACAATAGGCGTACACAATTTTTTAATATAGGAAGACTTATATAATCGACCCAATGGTTCCAAGATAAATGAAAGAGTTGGGTAAAATTCCAACAGCACACTTGTCTAAAAATAAAAGGAGAGGGGGACGTATATATATGGCGAAATTGGTATATACCTCTACGGACTATATTGAATTGAGCCTTAGTATGGATACATCAATGATAGAATCATTTCTGATTGAAAACTTCCAAAGATGATTCATACAATAGATAAACCGTGGAACGAGAGGGGATAGCCAAAAAAATAAAATAGGCGTACACAATTTTTTAATATCCTGAGCCGAATCATTATATAATGAAAAACACTCAATGGTTCCAAAAAGATAAATGAAAGAGTTGGGTGCAGAAAATTACAACAGGATCCTTGTCTAAAAAGGGGATATGGCGAAATTGGAGTAGACGCTACGGACTTGATTGGATTGAGCCTTAGTATGGAAACCTGCTAAGTGAAAACTTCCAAATTCAGAGAAACCCTGGAACTAAAAATGGGCAATCCTGAGCCAAATC